GCTAATGTAGCTTAACCAAAGCATAACACTGAAGATGTTAAGATGGGCTGTAATAAGCCCCATGGGCACAAAGGCTTGATCCTGACTTTACTATCAGTTTTAGCTAGATTTACACATGCAAGTCTCCGCACCCCTGTGAAAATGCCCATAACCCCCCGCCCGGGGGCAAGGAGCCGGCATCAGGCACAACTATAAGCCCAAAACGCCTTGCTCAGCCACACCCTCACGGGAATTCAGCAGTGATAAACATTAAGCCATAAGTGAAAGCTTGACTTAGTTAAAGCTAAGAGGGCCGGTAAAACTCGTGCCAGCCACCGCGGTTATACGAGAGGCCCAAATTGATAGACCACGGCGTAAAGAGTGGTTAGGGAAAACTTCAAACTAAAGCCGAACGCTATCAAAGCTGTTATACGCACACGAAAGTATGAAGAACAACAACGAAAGTGGCTTTACTTTACCTGAACCCACGAAAGCTAAGAAACAAACTGGGATTAGATACCCCACTATGCTTAGCCCTAAACATCGACTGTGGCCTACCCCCACATCCGCCAGGGTACTACGAACGCCAGTTTAAAACCCAAAGGACTTGGCGGTGCTTTACATCCCCCTAGAGGAGCCTGTTCTATAACCGATAACCCCCGTTCAACCTCACCCTCTCTTGCTCCTTCCCGCCTATATACCACCGTCGTCAGCTTACCCTGCAAAGGATAAATAGTAAGCAAAATTGGTACAACCCAAAACGTCAGGTCGAGGTGTAGTGGATGAGAGGGGAAGAAATGGGCTACATTCCCTAACCATAGCGAAAACGAATAATGCATTGAAATATGTTATTGAAGGAGGATTTAGTAGTAAGCAGAAAACAGAGCGTTCCGCTGAAATAGGCCCTAAAGCGCGCACACACCGCCCGTCACCCTCTCCGACCTCACCTTACTCACCCCACTTTCATAAAATATTGCCAACCAGGAGGAGAGGAAAGTCGTAACATGGTAAGCGTATCGGAAGATGCGCTTGGTACAAATCAGAATGTAGCTAAACTAGTAAAGCATCTCCCTTACACCGAGAAGTCACCCGTGCAAATCGGATCATTCTGACGCCCATTAGCTAGCCCCACCCCATACCCCCAACAAACAAATATAAATACCCCAAAATATACGTCACATAGTTAACCAAATCATTTTTCTCCCCAGTATAGGCGATAGAAAAGGACCCATGGGAGCCATAGAAAAAGTACCGCAAGGGAATGCTGAAAAAGATATGAAAAAGACCAGTAAAGCCAAAAAAAGCAGAGATTTTACCTCGTACCTTTTGCATCATGATTTAGCTAGTATCCTTAAGCAAAAAGAATTTTAGTTTAAAGCCCCGAAACCAAGTGAGCTACTCCAAGACAGCCTAGTATATAGGGCAAACCCGTCTCTGTGGCAAAAGAGTGGGAAGAGCTTTGAGTAGGGGTGACAGACCTATCGAACCTGGTTATAGCTGGTTGCCTGAAAACTGAATAGAAGTTCAGCCTTAAAGATTCTTTTGTCCAAAATATTTTTATTTCTTCCGACACATTTAAAGAAACCTTAAGAGTTAGTCAAAGGGGGTACAGCTCCTTTGACCTAAGATACAACTTTTCCAGGAGGGTAAATAATTATAATACTAAAGGAATAATGTGCCGGTGGGCCTAAAAGCAGCCATCCTAACAGAAAGCGTTAAAGCTCAAACATTCACCATCTCCTCTCATCCCAATAAACCCATATTATCCCCCTAATTATTATCAGGCCGCCCCATGCCCCCATGGGTGTGACCATGCTAATATGAGTAATAAGAAGAACAACCCCCTTCTCCCAGCACACGTGTAAATCGGAACGAACCCATCACCGAAAATTAATCGGTCCCAAATAAAGAGGGTAATTAGTACAGAATAATAAACTAGAAAAGTACCAACATATAAATACCGTTAACCCCACACCGGCGTGCAATTTAGGAAAGACTAAAAGAAAAAGAAGGAACTCGGCAAATATTAATTAAGCCTCGCCTGTTTACCAAAAACATCGCCTCTTGTAACACAAAAAATAAGAGGTCCCGCCTGCCCAGTGACAATTCAGTTTAACGGCCGCGGTATCCTAACCGTGCAAAGGTAGCGCAATCACTTGTCTTTTAAATGAAGACCTGTATGAATGGCATAACGAGGGCTTAACTGTCTCCTTTTTCAAGTCAATGAAATTGATCTCCCCGTGCAGAAGCGGGGATTTCCACATAAGACGAGAAGACCCTATGGAGCTTTAGACACAAGACAGACTTCGTCACTCACCCCTAAAACAAAAGAGTTAAACTAAAAAGACCTGTCCTTATGTCTTCGGTTGGGGCGACCATGGGGTAATAAAAAACCCCCACGTGGATCGGGAGATCAGACCCACCTCACCACTCCTCCCAAAACCAAGAGTGACAACTCTAACTAACAGAACCTCTGACCAAAAATGATCCGGCAACGCCGATCAACGAACCAAGTTACCCTAGGGATAACAGCGCAATCCTCTTTTAGAGCCCATATCGACAAGGGGGTTTACGACCTCGATGTTGGATCAGGACATCCTAATGGTGCAGCCGCTATTAAGGGTTCGTTTGTTCAACGATTAAAGTCCTACGTGATCTGAGTTCAGACCGGAGTAATCCAGGTCAGTTTCTATCTATGACGTAATCTTTTCTAGTACGAAAGGACCGAAAAGAAGAGGCCCATGCTAAAAGCACGCCTCACCCTAACCTAATGAACCCATATAAATTAGACAAAGGGGGACACCTCTCATGTCAAAGAGCCCGACATGTTGGGGTGGCAGAGCCCGGAAATTGCAAAAGACCTAAGCCCTTTACCACAGAGGTTCAAATCCTCTCCTCAACTATGATTTCTACCCTCCTTACACACATTATTAATCCCCTCGCCTATATTGTTCCAGTTCTATTAGCCGTAGCATTCTTAACACTTATTGAACGAAAAGTCCTAGGCTACATACAACTCCGAAAAGGACCCAACATTGTTGGACCTTACGGGCTTCTCCAACCCATTGCAGATGGAGTAAAACTATTTATTAAAGAACCAGTACGCCCCTCAACTTCCTCCCCAATTCTCTTCCTACTCGCACCAATTTTAGCTCTTACCTTGGCCCTCACCCTATGAGCCCCCCTCCCCATACCATACCCAGTGACCGATATTAACCTAGGAGTCCTTTTCATCTTAGCATTATCCAGCCTAGCAGTTTATTCAATTCTTGGCTCGGGCTGAGCCTCCAACTCCAAATACGCCCTAATTGGGGCCCTTCGGGCCGTAGCCCAAACCATCTCCTATGAAGTAAGCCTCGGACTTATTCTCCTAAGCATTGTTATCTTCGCAGGAGGATTTACACTCCAAACATTTAATACTACCCAAGAAGGCATCTGACTTATCCTCCCCGCATGACCACTAGCCACTATATGATACGTCTCAACATTAGCCGAAACAAACCGTGCACCCTTTGACCTCACTGAGGGGGAGTCAGAACTAGTCTCCGGCTTCAACGTTGAATATGCAGGGGGACCCTTTGCCCTCTTTTTCCTAGCAGAATACGCCAACATCCTTTTCATAAATACCCTATCTGCAATACTATTCTTAGGAGCCTACCATATACCCACATTACCAGAACTCACAACCATTAATCTAATAACTAAAGCAGCTCTTCTATCCGTAATCTTCCTATGAGTACGAGCCTCCTACCCACGATTCCGATATGATCAACTAATACATCTAATTTGAAAAAACTTCCTCCCCATTACACTTGCCCTAGTCATCTGACATCTCGCCCTCCCTATTGCCTTCGCCGGACTTCCACCACAACTCTAACCTGGAATTGTGCCTGAATCATAGGACCACTTTGATAGAGTGAATAATGGAGGTTAAAGTCCTCCCAACTCCTTAGAAAGAAGGGCCTCGAACCCTTACCGAAGAGATCAAAACTCTTAGTGCTTCCAATACACTCCTTCCTAGTAGAGTCAGCTAAACAAGCTTTTGGGCCCATACCCCAAACATGCAGGTTAAACCCCCGCCTCTGCAAATGAACCCACTCATCCTCACCATCCTGCTATCCGGACTAGGACTGGGAACTACCATCACATTTATGAGCTCTCATTGACTACTCGCCTGAATAGGCCTAGAAATCAACACCCTAGCCATCCTTCCCCTCATAGCCCAACACCACCACCCCCGAGCTGTAGAAGCAACCACCAAATACTTCCTTACCCAAGCCACCGCAGCCGCAACCCTTCTCTTTGCTAGCATCACCAACGCCTGACTAACCGGACAATGAGACATTCATCAAATAACTCATCCTCTCCCCACCACAATAATTATTGCAGCCCTTGCCCTAAAAGTAGGTTTAGCCCCTCTCCACTCATGACTACCAGAAGTCCTACAAGGACTAGATCTTACTACAGGACTAATCCTAAGCACCTGACAAAAACTCGCCCCATTTGCTCTACTATTACAAATTCAAACACCTAACCCCTCTCTCCTAATTATTATTGGCTTAACTTCAACACTAATCGGAGGATGAGGCGGCCTTAACCAAACACAATTACGAAAAATCCTAGCCTATTCCTCAATCGCTCACTTAGGATGAATAATTCTTATTCTACAATTTAATCCCTCCCTCACACTACTCACCCTACTAATGTATCTTATTATAACCCTCTCAACATTCCTAATATTTAAACTAAATAAAGCCACCAACATCAACTCACTTACAATTTCTTGATCTAAAGCCCCAATCATTACTACCCTAGCCCCACTAGTCCTATTGTCTTTAGGTGGCCTTCCACCCCTTTCAGGCTTCGTCCCAAAATGACTTATTTTACAAGAATTAACCAAGCAGGACCTACCACTCCTAGCAACACTAGCCGCATTCTCCGCACTATTAAGCCTGTACTTCTACCTTCGCCTATCCTACGCCATAACACTTACCATCGCACCCAATAACCTAATAGGAACTACCCCTTGACGATTCCACTCATCACAACTCACCCTCCCACTAGCCACCTCAACAATTACTGCCCTCTTCCTTCTACCACTAACTCCAGCAATAATTACCCTTTTAGCCCCCTAAGAGACTTAGGATAACACTTAGACCAAGAGCCTTCAAAGCCCTCAGCGGGAGTGAAAATCTCCCAGTCCCTGATTAAAACTTGCGAGGTATTAACCCACATCTTCTGCATGCAAAACAGACGCTTTAATTAAGCTAAAGCCTTCCTAGACAGGCAGGCCTCGATCCTACAAAATCTTAGTTAACAGCTAAGCGCCCAAACCAGCGAGCATCCGTCTACTTTCCCCCGCCTGACTTTCAAAAAACTGGCGGGGGAAAGCCCAGGCAGGCGTTAGCCTGCGCCTTTAGGTTTGCAATCTAACGTGCCTAACACTGCTGGGCTTGGTAAGAAGAGGACTTAAACCTCTGTACATGGGGCTACAATCCACCGCTTATCGCTCAGCCATCTTACCTGTGGCAATTACACGTTGATTTTTCTCAACCAATCACAAAGATATCGGCACCCTCTACTTAATTTTTGGAGCGTGGGCCGGAATAGTGGGAACAGCCCTAAGCCTTTTAATTCGTGCGGAACTGAGTCAACCCGGCGCACTTCTAGGTGACGACCAAATCTATAATGTTATCGTTACCGCACACGCTTTCGTAATAATTTTCTTTATAGTTATACCAATTATGATCGGAGGTTTCGGAAACTGACTTCTACCCCTAATAATTGGTGCCCCCGACATAGCATTTCCTCGAATAAACAATATAAGCTTCTGATTACTACCACCATCCTTCCTACTTCTTTTAGCCTCTTCTGGGGTTGAAGCTGGAGCCGGAACAGGCTGAACAGTTTACCCCCCTTTAGCAGGGAATCTAGCCCACGCAGGAGCATCAGTTGACTTAACCATCTTTTCCCTCCACTTAGCAGGGGTATCCTCCATTCTTGGGGCAATCAATTTTATTACAACTGTTTTTAATATAAAACCTGCCGCTGCTTCAATATATCAACTGCCCCTATTCGTCTGGGCCGTACTAATTACAGCTGTCCTCCTACTTCTCTCCCTCCCGGTATTAGCCGCTGGAATTACTATACTCCTAACAGACCGAAACCTAAATACCGCCTTCTTTGACCCTGCAGGAGGAGGGGACCCCATCCTCTACCAACACCTGTTTTGATTCTTTGGGCACCCAGAAGTATATATTTTAATTCTCCCAGGATTTGGAATTATCTCCCACGTAGTAGCCTACTACTGCGGAAAAAAAGAACCTTTTGGGTATATAGGAATGGTTTGAGCAATGATAGCCATCGGCCTCCTGGGATTTATCGTCTGAGCCCACCACATGTTCACAGTAGGTATAGACGTAGACACTCGCGCATATTTCACTTCCGCCACAATAATTATTGCAATTCCAACTGGTGTAAAAGTCTTTAGCTGATTAGCCACTATCCACGGTGGTAACATTAAATGGGAGACCCCACTCTTATGAGCCCTGGGTTTCATCTTCTTATTTACAGTAGGAGGACTAACCGGAATTATTCTAGCTAACTCTTCCCTAGATATTGTTCTCCACGATACATATTACGTAGTCGCCCATTTCCACTACGTCCTATCAATAGGAGCCGTATTTGCCATTGTCGCTGGCTTTGTCCATTGATTCCCTCTATTCACAGGCTATACACTTCACGAAACTTGAACAAAAATCCACTTCGGGGTTATATTTACAGGTGTAAACCTAACTTTCTTCCCACAACACTTCCTAGGCCTAGCCGGAATGCCCCGACGATACTCTGATTACCCAGACGCTTACACACTGTGAAATACAGTCTCCTCTATTGGTTCCCTGGTATCCCTCATCGCAGTAGTAATGTTCCTATTTATTATTTGAGAAGCATTTACAGCTAAACGAGAAGTTCTTTCCCTAGAGCTCACCCCTACAAATGTAGAATGATTGCACGGCTGCCCTCCACCATATCATACATTTGAACAACCTGCCTTCGTCCAAGTCCGATCAAATTAACGAGAAAGGGAGGAATTGAACCCCCATCAGATGATTTCAAATCAACCACATGGCCACTCTGCCACTTTCTTAAAGACACTAGTTAAACAATAACCTTACCTTGTCAAGGTAAAATTGTGGGTTAAACCCCCGCGTGTCTTAATATTTGCTATGGCCCACCCTGCACAACTAGGCTTACAAGATGCAACTTCACCCCTTATAGAAGAACTAGTCTATTTTCATGATCACGCTATAATAATCATCTTTATAATTAGCGCCTTTGTATTATACATTATTTTAGCTATAGTAACTACAAATCTCACCGACAAGCTCATCCTTGACTCCCAAGAAGTAGAAATTATTTGAACCGTATTACCAGCAGTAATCCTAATTGTATTAGCCTTGCCTTCCTTGCGAATTCTTTATCTCATAGACGAAATTAATAATCCACATATTACAGTAAAAGCTATCGGCCATCAATGATATTGAAGCTATGAATATTCAGATTTCCAAGAAATTGCATTCGACTCTTATATAATCCCCACACAAGACCTTGTACCCGGCCAATTCCGCCTTTTAGATGCAGACCATCGAATAGTAATCCCTACAGACTCCCCAGTTCGTGTCCTTATCACTGCAGAAGACGTCCTTCACTCATGAGCAGTGCCTACACTAGGAATTAAAATGGACGCCGTACCCGGCCGACTAAATCAAACAACATTTACCTCCTCCCGACCAGGAGTATTCTATGGACAGTGTTCCGAAATCTGCGGAGCCAACCACAGCTTTATACCTATCGTAGTAGAGGCCGTCCCACTGGAACACTTCGAAAACTGAACACACCTAATACTCCAAGAATCTTCGCTAAGAAGCTAATACGGTCCCTAGCGTTAGCCTTTTAAGCTAAAGACTGGTGATTACCAACCACCCTCAGCGAAATGCCCCAACTAAACCCGGCCCCCTGATTTTATATCCTCATTGCCTCATGATTAATTCTTATGACAGTAGTCTTCCCAAAAATTCTAAATTATGTTTTTCCCAACGAACCAAGCACCCAGGACACAATTAAAGCAAAAAAAGACTCCTGACTCTGACCATGACATTAAGCTTTTTCGACCAATTTATAAGCCCCACTTTTATATTTATTCCCCTAATTATTGTTTCCCTTATTATTCCTTGACTCTTTTTTCCCAACCCTTCTGCCCGCTGAACAAACAACCGCCTAGTAACCCTACAAAGTTGATTTATTAATCGGTTCACACAACAATTACTCCTCCCTTTAAATATTGAGGGCCATAAATGAGCAGCTCTTTTTACATCACTAATAATCTTTCTTATTTCACTAAACATGTGTGGCCTATTACCATATACTTTTACCCCTACCACTCAACTATCCCTCAATATAGGCCTTGCAATGCCTTTATGACTGGCCACAGTTATTATTGGTATACGAAACCAACCAACCCATGCCCTAGGCCACCTCCTCCCAGAGGGGACCCCTACATTACTCATCCCTATTCTAATTATTATCGAAACTATTAGCCTTTTTATCCGCCCCTTGGCGCTAGGAGTACGACTCACAGCAAATCTAACAGCTGGTCACTTACTCATCCAATTAATCGCAACAGCAGTTTTTGTTCTTATACAAATCATACCTACCGTGGCCATCCTGACAGCTATCCTTCTAATCCTACTAACACTTTTAGAAGTAGCAGTAGCCGCAATTCAGGCCTATGTATTTGTATTGTTACTAAGCCTATATCTACAAGAAAACGTCTAATGGCCCGTCAACTCCACCCCTATCATATAGTAGACCCAAGCCCATGGCCACTTACAGGGGCCGCCGCCGCCCTTCTAGTGACCTCTGGCCTTGCAATCTGATTCCACCACAACTCTCTCGTGCTCCTATCTTTAGGCCTAATCCTACTTCTACTTACAATATATCAATGATGACGAGATGTAATCCGTGAAGCAACATTCCAAGGACATCACACACCACCAGTACAAAAAGGCCTCCGACTAGGGATAGTATTATTCATTACATCTGAAGTTCTTTTTTTCGCAGGTTTCTTCTGAGCCTTTTATCACTCAAGCCTCGCACCAACCCCTGAATTAGGGGGTGTATGGCCGCCCACAGGAATCGTAACCCTTGACCCATTTGAAGTCCCACTATTAAATACAGCCGTACTACTAGCTTCAGGGGTTACCGTTACTTGAGCTCACCACAGCATCGTTGAAGGGAACCGAAAAGAGGCAATTCAAGCACTTATCTTAACTGTTATCCTAGGCCTATACTTCACAGCCCTTCAAGCCATAGAATACATCGAGGCCCCTTTCACAATCGCAGACGGAGTTTATGGTTCAACCTTCTTCGTAGCCACAGGCTTTCACGGATTACATGTTATTATTGGATCAACATTCCTTGCCGTCTGCCTTCTTCGCCAAATTTGACATCACTTCACAACCCAGCATCACTTTGGATTTGAAGCAGCTGCCTGATACTGACATTTCGTAGATGTAGTCTGACTATTCCTCTACGTTTCCATCTATTGATGAGGGTCTTAACTTTCCCTGCCAATAATCCTCATCTTTCTAGTATCAATATAAGTATAAGTGACTTCCAATCACCCGGTCTTGGTTAAAATCCAAGGAAAGATAATGAACCTCCTCACATCAACCATTATTATCTGCATAACCCTCTCCTCTATCCTTGCTATTATCTCATTCTGATTACCCCAAATATACCCAGACCATGAAAAACTCTCTCCCTACGAGTGTGGTTTTGATCCCCTAGGCACTGCCCGACTACCCTTTTCCCTTCGATTCTTTCTTGTCGCCATTTTATTCCTTCTTTTTGACCTAGAGATTGCCTTACTCCTTCCCCTCCCCTGAGGAGTACAACTAACACACCCCACCCTTACATTCTTCTGAGCCTCGGCTGTTCTCATTCTCCTCACCCTTGGACTTATTTATGAATGATGACAAGGGGGCCTAGAATGAGCTGAATAGGCAGTTAGTATAAGTAAAATATTTGATTTCGGCTCAAAAGCTTGTGGTTAAAGTCCGCAACTGCCCAATGACCCCAGTCCACTTTGCCTTCTCATCAGCTTTCCTCCTAGGTCTTGCAGGCCTAGCATTTCATCGCTCTCACCTCCTCTCTGCCCTACTCTGCCTTGAAGGAATAATACTGTCCCTATTTATCGCACTCTCTGTTTGAACTCTTCAATTAGACTCAACAAGCTCCTCCGCAGCCCCCATGCTTCTTCTAGCATTCTCAGCTTGCGAAGCAAGCGCTGGCCTTGCCCTACTAGTAGCGACAACCCGAACTCACGGGACAGACCGTCTACAAAGCCTAAATCTTCTACAATGCTAAAAATTCTCTTACCAACTTTCATGCTAATTCCTACCACCTGGCTAATTCCTTCAAAATGATTATGGCCTACTACCCTATCTTATAGCTTCATCATCGCCCTCCTCAGCCTATCCTGACTAAAATTTCCTATAGAAACAGGATGAGCCTTATTAAATTCCTTCCTGGCAATTGACCAACTTTCAGCCCCCCTTTTAGTCCTCACCTGCTGACTCCTCCCCCTAATAATTCTGGCAAGTCAAAACCACTTAACCCCCGAGCCAATTAACCGACAACGCATATACATCACCATACTAATCCTTCTTCAGTTTTTCCTAATTTTAGCTTTTAGCGCCACCGATATAATTCTATTTTATATTACATTTGAAGCTACTTTAATCCCTACCCTTGTTATTATTACCCGATGGGGAAATCAAACAAAACGCTTAAACGCAGGAACTTACTTCCTATTCTACACCCTAGCAGGATCCCTACCGCTTCTAGTTAGCCTCCTCCTCCTCCAAAAAACCCCCGCTACTCTTTCAATCCTCACCCTACAATTTACAGACCCCTTTAACCTCAGCCCTTATGAAAATAAAGTCTGATGAGCAGGCTGTCTATTAGCATTCTTAGTAAAAATACCCCTATATGGTGTACATCTATGATTACCCAAAGCCCACGTCGAAGCCCCCATTGCAGGCTCAATAGTTCTTGCTGCCGTCCTATTAAAGCTCGGAGGCTACGGTATAATTCGCATAATAATAATCCTTACTGAACCACTCAGTAAAGAACTAAGCTACCCCTTCATTATCTTCGCCCTTTGGGGTATTATTATGACAGGCTCAATCTGCCTGCGCCAAACAGACTTAAAATCACTCATCGCATATTCATCTGTAAGTCACATAGGCCTAGTTGCAGGCGGCATCCTTATTCAAACACCCTGAGGACTAACCGGAGCAATTATTCTAATAATTGCCCATGGTCTTACCTCCTCAGCCCTCTTCTGCCTAGCTAACACCAACTATGAACGAACACATAGCCGAACCATGATCCTCGCCCGAGGCCTACAAATAGTATTGCCTTTAATAACAACATGATGGTTTATTAGCAGCCTCGCCAACCTAGCACTTCCCCCACTACCTAACCTCATAGGAGAACTTCTCATCATTGTTTCCCTTTTCAACTGGTCCTGATGAACCCTGATCTTAACCGGGGCAGGTACATTAATTACAGCAGGCTATTCTCTTTATATGTTCCTAATAACCCAACGAGGCGCACTTCCACCCCATATCCTAATAGTTGAACCCTCTCATACACGAGAACATTTATTAATCAGCCTACATCTCATCCCCCTGATTATACTAATCCTAAAACCTGAACTGATTTGAGGCTGAGCCGTTTGTGGATATAGTTTAACAAAAACATCAGATTGTGATTCTGAAAATAGAAGTTAAAACCCTCTTCTCCACCAAGAGAGGCCCGACAGCAATGAAGACTGCTAATCTTCCCTCCCTTGGTTTAACTCCAAGGCTCACTTGCCATGCTCCTAAAGGATAACAGCTCATCCGTTGGTCTTAGGAACCAAAAACTCTTGGTGCAAATCCAAGTAGCAGCTACCATGTTTACCGCCCCAGTTATTATAACAACCAGCCTAATTGTTATCTTTACCATCTTATCCTTCCCAATTTTCACAAGTCTATCCCCCAACCCTAAAACCCCCCAATGAGCTGTCTCCCACGTTAAAACAGCAGTAAAACTGGCCTTCTTCACAAGCCTCCTCCCCCTCTTTATCTTTTTAAACGAAGGAACTGAAGTAATCATCACCAACTGAACTTGAATAAACATCTTTACCTTTGATATCAATATTAGTTTTAAATTCGACCACTATTCTATCATCTTCACACCCATTGCCTTATATGTCACATGATCCATCCTAGAATTTGCCTCATGATACATACACGCAGACCCATTCATAAACCGATTTTTTAAGTACCTCCTAATCTTCCTTATCGCTATAATTATTCTAGTTACCGCAAACAACATATTTCAACTCTTTATCGGCTGAGAAGGAGTTGGAATCATATCATTCTTACTCATCGGCTGATGATACGGCCGAGCAGACGCTAATACCGCTGCCCTCCAAGCCGTACTTTACAATCGAGTCGGCGATATCGGCCTTATCTTCGCTATAGCATGAATAGCAACTAACCTTAATTCATGAGAAATGCAACAAATATTTGCAACTGCAAAAAACCTAGACCTTACCTTCCCCCTCCTAGGGCTCATCCTAGCCGCAACCGGGAAATCGGCCCAATTTGGACTACACCCATGACTACCCTCTGCTATAGAGGGCCCCACCCCAGTATCCGCCCTACTACACTCGAGCACTATAGTCGTTGCCGGTATTTTTCTCCTCATCCGCCTAAGCCCACTTTTAGAAAACAACCCCTTAGCCTTAACTACCTGCCTTTGCCTGGGAGCCCTAACCACACTATTTACTGCCACCTGTGCCCTCACCCAAAATGACATTAAAAAAATTGTAGCCTTCTCCACATCAAGTCAACTAGGCCTCATGATAGTTACCATCGGACTTAACCAACCCCAACTAGCTTTCCTCCACATCTGCACCCACGCCTTTTTTAAAGCAATACTATTCCTCTGCTCTGGATCAATTATTCACAGCCTAAATGACGAACAAGACATCCGAAAAATAGGGGGTATACATAACTTAACCCCCTTCACATCCTCCTCCTTGACCCTCGGCAGCCTAGCCCTTACAGGAACCCCCTTCCTGGCAGGCTTTTTCTCTAAAGATGCTATCATTGAAGCAATAAACACTTCCTACCTAAACGCCTGAGCCCTTGTCCTAACCCTCCTAGCAACATCCTTTACAGCTATTTATAGCCTCCGTGTCGTCTTCTTTGTTGTCATGGGCCACCCCCGATTCACCCCCCTCTCCCCTATTAATGAAAATAATCCAACAGTGATCAACCCGATTAAACGACTAGCATGAGGCAGCATTATCGCCGGCCTCTTAATTACCTCCAATATTCTGCCATTAAAAACACCCGTAATAACTATACCCCCCTTACTCAAACTCTCAGCCCTCTTAGTGACAATAACCGGACTTCTCATTGCCCTAGAGCTAGCCACCCTAACAAATAAACAATTCAAACCAATACCAAATATAACAGCCCACCATTTCTCTAACATATTAGGCTTTTTCCCTGCAATCACTCACCGACTGGCCCCCAAACTTAACCTTATACTAGGTCAAACAGTAGCTAGCCAAATAATTGACCAAATCTGATTTGAAAAAACAGGTCCCAAAGCCATTACCTCATTAAATACACCCCTTGCATCAATAACAAGCAACATCCAACGAGGAATAATTAAAACATTCCTCACTATATTTGCCCTTACCCTATCATTTATAATTTTACTAATAACCTATTAAACTGCTCGAAGCGCACCCCGATTTAAACCTCGAGTAAGCTCCAAAATCACAAACAAAGTCAAAAGAAGCACTCAAGCACTAATAATCAGCATGTACCCTCCTGAAGAGTACATTAAACCAACCCCTCCAATATCCGCACGAAACAAAGTAAACTCATCCCCCTCATCCGCTGGCACTCAAAAAGCTTCATGCCAATTTTTACCCAAAAAAACTCCTGCCAAAAATACACTTACAAAATACAACACAAAATATGACATAACCGCCCGACTCCCTCAAGTTTCAGGGTATGGCTCAGCAGCAAGAGCCGCTGAATACGCAAATACTACTAATATCCCCCCTAAATACACTAAAAACAATACCAAGGATAAAAAAGGCCCACCATGTCCTAACAATACCCCACACCCCATACCTGCAACTACCACCAACCCAAGAGCAGCAAAATAAGGAGAAGGATTTGAAGCAACAGCAATTAAACCCACCACCAAACAAAATAAAAACAAACACAAAATAAAAGTCATAAATTCTTACCAGGACTCTAACCAGGACTAATGGCTTGAAAAACCACCGTTGTAATTCAACTACAAGAACACATATAATGACTAGCCTACGAAAAACCCACCCCCTGTTAAAAATTGCCAACAGTGCATTAGTTGACCTCCCCGCCCCTTCCAACATCTCAGCCTGATGAAATTTCGGCTCACTCTTAGGCCTCTGCCTAGCCATCCAAATTGCTACCGGACTATTCCTAGCAATACATTACACCCCTAACATCGCCTCAGCATTCGACTCTGTAGCACATATTTGCCGAGATGTAAACTTCGGTTGAATAATTCGTAACATACATGCTAACGGCGCATCTTTCTTCTTTGTATGCATTTATTTTCATATTGGACGAGGCCTATACTACGGGTCCTACCTATATAAAGAAACATGAAACATCGGAGTAGTTCTCCTACTACTGACAATAATAACTGCTTTCGTAGGCTATGTACTCCCTTGAGGACAGATATCTTTCTGAGGTGCTACTGTAATTACAAACCTCCTCTCTGCCATCCCCTATGTAGGAAACTCCCTAGTCCAATGAATTTGAGGAGGCTTCTCAGTTGACAACGCCACTTTAAATCGATTCTTCGCCTTCCACTTTCTATTTCCATTTGTAATTGCAGCAGTAACCATACTACACGTACTCTTCCTGCACGAAACTGGCTCAAACAATCCGATTGGCATCACATCAAACACCGATAAAATCCCATTCCACCCCTACTTCTCATATAAAGACCTCCTAGGATTCCTGCTCCTCCTAATTATCCTCACATGCATAGCCCTATTTTCTCCTAACGAGCTAGGAGACCCCGACAACTTCACCCCCGCCAACCCACTAGTTACACCCCCGCACATTAAGCCAGAATGGTACTTCCTATTCGCCTATGCCATTCTACGCTCCATTCCTAACAAACTTGGAGGCGTACTTGCCCTCCTATTCTCTATTCTAATCCTTATACTAGTACCCTTATTACACACATGTAAATATCGCTCACTAACATTCCGTCCTCTAGGCCAAATCATCTTCTGAACACTAGTCGCAGACGTCCTAATCCTCACATGAATTGGCGGAATGCCAGTCGAACACCCCTATGTAATCATTGGCCAAATTGCCTCAGCACTTTACTTTCTAATTTTCCTAGTCCTGTTCCCCCTCACAGGATGACTAGAAAACAAAATATTTGGGTGAACATAACCTCGCATTAGTAGCTCAGGGCACAGAGCGCCGGTCTTGTAAACCGGATGCCGGAAGTTAAAATCTTCCCTATTGCTTCAAGGAAAGAAGATTCTAACTTCTACCCTTAGCTCCCAAAGCTAAGATTCTAACATTAAACTATTCCTTGGGCACTTCAAGACTAAACATTATGTAATATATACATATATGTACACGTACATATATATATATAGTACATGCATATAATTAGTACATAATTTTATATGTATTATACACATATATGTATTATAACCATATATAGTAATTAAACAGTCATGGTTTATTTCACTAACTATGTAGAAACAAATGATACAGTACTTTATAATAAGATATACATATAATGAACTTTAACCATTAACTGCTCAAACAAACATTTAACTCTAGCAGTTAACACAAGTAACAAAGATATACCAAGATTCAAATTCTTATAATTCTACCAATATTAATCTCAGTAAGAACCTACCAAACTTTAGTTCCTAATGATAACTCTTCTTGATGGTCAGGGACAGTAATTGTGGGGGTTTCACACGGTGATTTATTCCTGGCATTTGGTTCCTACTTCAGGAACATAAATTTATTTAATCCTCACACTTTCATTGACGCTTGCATAAGTTAATGGTGTTAACCATACTCCTCGTTACCCAGCAAGCCGAGCGTTCTTTCCAGCGGGTAAGGGGTTCCTTTTTTCTCTTTCCTTTCACTTTGCATTTCAGAGTGTTCACTCAGTTAACTAATAAGGGTGAACATTTTCTCTTGCTTGCAAACAATTTAGTTTAATACATCAAAGACATTGAAATTAAAATTGCATTAAATAATTTCAAGAGCATAAAGTATTATTATTTTCAACCAAAATCTCTTTAATTCCCCCTGGGCCACAAAGACAATATTTTAAACCCGTTTTTTAGCGGAAAACCCCCCCCCCCCCCAAAACCCCTAAGATGCTTAACATTCCTGAAAAC